ATGCGCATTATTTTAATAATGTAAATAAATACAATTAGGGCCTAAAATATACTACTAGGGATTTTCCTGTTTAAGGGGGTTTTCAGGAATGTTAATGATCTCAGGAGTATAGGGGGGTAGGGGGGTTTTACGCGCAAAAACCCAGGGGGTATCTTAGATATATTAGGAGAAAATACTAGTACTTTATGCTCTTGATATCCAAGTATGTGGTTCTTTATAAAAAGACTTTTCATCATTTCATACTATTTCCTTGCGCGCGAGGAAATGTACTCCCTTGTCAACTATTACTGTGTGCACTCTGAAATGCCAAGTGAAAGGAAACCAAAAAAGAGAACCCCTTGCTCGCTGGAGTGAACGCTCGGCTTGCTGGGTAACGAGTCGTATGTACTCCACCATTAACTTATGCAAGCGCCGATGAAAGTGTGAGGAATAATATCAATAATAGAACTTAAGTAGGAACCAAATGCCAGGAATAATTCACCGTGTGCGACCCCCACAATAGTTGTCCCTCACCTTCAATAACCGTATGCATTAAGAAATCAACTGATGGTAGGCTCTTACTACATTAAATAAGTGAGGTTTGGCGGGATGGTGGGTCAGGGTATATCTTGACTTATGAGTTATTGTGGTAGGTCTTAAATCTCTAGCAATCTTTATTTCATGTTATATACGTTTATAAACTTAATGGTTGATGAACGACTTAGTTAAGATTGTGATGAGTTTATGTCTGTACACCACTAATGGTGATCAAACATATAATGTACTTGAATGCCAGTGAAATGGTTAATATAATTGTATGGTGATAATACATACATGCACAAGCGTTGCACGAATAACATGTTCGTGCAACAAAGAATAGTTTAATTTAGAATCCTAGCTTTGGGAGTTAGGGGCAAGAGTTAGAATCTCTTTTCTTTGAGCAGTAGGGAGGATTTTAACCTCCGGCATCCGGCTTACAAGACCGGCGCTCTGAGTCTGAGCTACTAGTGCAAGATCATTCAAGAGCTTTATTTTCCAGCCATCCTGCTAGAGGTGCGAAGATGAGGAACAGGGAGAAGTACAAGAATGATGCAACTTGACCAATGATGACGAAGGGATGCTCAACAGGTATGCCTCCAATTCAGGTGAGAATGGCGACGTCCGCGATGAGGGTTCAGAATAGGAGCTGAGTGAGGGGGCGAAATGTGAGGCCTCGCTGTTTAGATGTGTGGAGGATTGGGACAACTATAAGAACAAGGATAGAGGATAGAAGGGCTAGTACTCCCCCTAATTTGTTGGGGATTGATCGGAGGATCGCATAGGCAAATAGAAAGTATCATTCTGGCTTGATGTGGGGAGGGGTCACTAGAGGGTTGGCTGGAGTGAAGTTGTCTGGGTCTCCAAGAAGGTTGGGGGAGAATAATGCTAGTGAGGCAAGAGCAATAAGGAGTGCGGCAAAGCCTAGAAGGTCCTTGTAGGAAAAGTAGGGGTGGAATGAGATTTTATCTGCGTCTGAGTTTAGGCCCAGGGGGTTGTTTGAGCCTGTCTCGTGTAGAAAAAGTAGGTGAATTACTGTTGCGGCTGCAATAATAAAAGGGAAGAGGAAGTGGAAGGCAAAGAAGCGAGTGAGGGTGGCGTTATCTACTGAGAAGCCGCCTCAGATTCATTGAACGAGGGTATTACCAACATAGGGTACAGCCGAAAGGAGATTAGTAATAACAGTGGCGCCTCAAAAAGATATTTGGCCTCAGGGGAGGACATAGCCTACGAAGGCGGTTATTATTACTAAAAGAAGCAGTACAACGCCGACGTTTCATGTCTCTTTATAGAGGTATGAGCCATAGTAAAGGCCTCGGCCAATATGAAGATAAATGCAGATGAAGAAGAAGGATGCTCCATTGGCGTGGATATTACGAATAAGTCAGCCATAATTTACGTCTCGGCAGATATGAGCCACAGACGAGAAGGCGGTGGCAATATCTGAGGTATAATGTATGGCGAGGAATAGTCCTGTAAGGATCTGGGTAATTAAACAAAGGCCCAGGAGGGACCCAAAGTTTCATCAGACTGAAATGTTAGAAGGGGCAGGGAGGTCTACTAATGCATCGTTTGCGATTTTTAGGAGGGGATGAGTTTTTCGGAGGCTTGCCATTAAGGTTTTTGTAGTTGAATAACAACGGTGGTTTTTCAAGCCATTAGTCCTGGTTAGAGTCCTGGCAGGAATTATGACCTATGTTATGTCTTTGTTCTTATTTGGGTTGGTATTAGGGTTAGTAGCAGTTGCTTCAAACCCCTCCCCTTATTTTGCTGCTTTAGGGCTAGTTGTAGTAGCAGGGATGGGGTGCGGGGTATTAGTAGGCCACGGGGGGCCTTTTTTATCTTTAGTTTTGTTTTTAATTTATTTGGGGGGAATATTAGTTGTATTCGCATATTCGGCGGCGTTAGCCGCTGAGCCTTATCCAGAGACTTGGGGGAGTCGGACTGTTGGGGGGTATATGCTGGTGTATGTGGTGGGGGTAGGTTTAGTTTCAGCCTTATTTTGAAGTGGGTGATACGAGTCCTCTTGAGTTACGGCGGATGAGTTGGGAGAGTTTTCTCTCTTTCGAGGGGATGTGGGCGGGGTTGCTTTAATATACTCGTTTGGGGGAGGAATGCTAGTAATTAGTGCCTGGGTGTTGCTTCTTACTTTGTTTGTAGTCTTAGAGTTAACTCGGGGTTTAAGTCGAGGTGCGCTTCGGGCTGTTTAATAAAGAAGCATAAGGGTTGCAAGAGCTAAAGTGAGAAGAAAAAGGGTTAAGTAGGTTTTGATTAGGCCCTGCTGGGTGTTGCTTGCTGTGGTAACTAGTGGGAGGTTAAAGGAAATTACGGTCTTTGGGCCCACTTTTTCTAGCCAAGTTTGATCTACTATTTGACTAGCAATAGTTTGTCCTAGAATCAGACTAAATTTAGGGGGGAAGCGGTGAATAATTGCTTGGAAGAAGCCCAGTATATTAGAGAAGTGGTGAGTTGTAAGTTGCGGGAGGGGTTTAAATTGTTTACTTGTTAGGGAGGCCAGCTCCAGGGCAATTAGTAGTCCAAGAATTGTAACAATTAGTGCAGCTAGTTTTAGGAGGGGGGGTATAGATATAACTGGGGTTTTTAGGGGAGAAATATTAGAGGCAATCAGAAAACCAGCAATGATGCTCCCTCAAGCTAGTCGTTTAATAGGGTTAATCACCGTTGGGTTGTTTTCGTTAATGGGAGAAAGTGTATTAAATCGAGGGTGGCCTATCGATACAAAATAAACAACACGGAGGCTGTAAATAGCTGTGAAAGAGGTGGCAAGGAGAGTTAAGGTAAGGGCTCAGGCGTTAAGGTGGGATGTGTTTAGGGCTTCAATAATTGCATCTTTGGAGAAGAAGCCTGCTAGAAAGGGGGTTCCTGTAAGAGCGAGGCTGCCAATGGTAAGGCAGGAGGATGTAAAGGGGGTGAGGTGGTGGAGACCCCCCATTTTACGAATGTCCTGCTCATCATTTAGGCTGTGAATAATGGAGCCTGAGCAGAGGAATAGTATTGCTTTGAAGAAAGCGTGGGTGCAAATATGGAGGAAGGCAAGTTGAGGTTGATTTAGTCCGATAGTAACCATTATTAGTCCTAGTTGGCTAGATGTAGAGAAAGCTACGATTTTTTTGATATCATTTTGGGTGAGGGCACAAGTGGCAGTAAATAGTGTAGTTAGAGCGCCTAGGCATAGGCAGGTAGTTAAAGCAGTTTGATTGTGTTCAATTAAAGGGCTTATTCGAACAAGGAGAAAAATTCCTGCAACTACCATGGTGCTAGAATGTAGTAGGGCAGATACCGGCGTTGGCCCTTCCATGGCAGAAGGAAGCCAAGGATGAAGTCCAAATTGGGCTGATTTGCCAGTAGCAGCAATAACTAGTCCTAATAGGGGGAAAGTAAGGTCAAAATCTTTGGCGTTTGCAAATATTTGTTGTATTTCTCAGGAGTTGAGGTTGGTGGCTATTCAGGCTATGGCAAAGATTAGCCCAATGTCCCCTACTCGATTATAGAGGACTGCTTGGAGAGCAGCTGTGTTTGCATCAGCTCGTCCGTATCATCAGCCAATGAGGAGAAAAGATATAATACCAACCCCTTCTCAGCCGATGAAGAGTTGAAATATGTTGTTTGCCGTCACTAGGGTAATCATAGCGATGAGAAAAATAAGGAGATATTTGAAAAAGCGGTCAATATAAGGATCAGCATGTATGTATCAGGATGCGAACTCCAGAATAGATCAGGTAACGTAAAGGGCAATGGGGGTAAAAATAATTGAGTAAAAATCAAATTTAAGGCTAATGTTAATATCAAATGTTAGGGTATTTATTCAGTTTCAGCTAGTAATAATTACTTCTGCTCCTTCATTAAGGAAAAGACATAGGGGAAGAAGGCTAGTGAAGAAAGCTAGTTTAACTGCTGTTTTGACGTGGGAGAGGGCTCAGTCGGATTTGAGGGGCTGGGGAGTCAGGGTTGAAAGTGCTGGATATAGCAAGAGTAGGAAAATAACGATTAAGCTTGATGATATTATGAGGGAAGTGGGGTGCATAGCTGCTACTTGGATTTGCACCAAGAGTTTTTGGTTCCTAAGACCAACGGATGAGCTGTTATCCTTTAGAAGCGGTGCGAGTGAGCCTTGGGGTCCAACCAAGGTCGCGGAAATTAGCAGTTTTCGTTGCTGGCGAGCCTCTCTCGGTGGGTGAGGGGGGTTTAACCTCTATCTTTAGAATCACAATCTAATGCTTTTATTAAACTACACCTACAGGCGGCTCAGCCTCAAATTAGCTCAGGCTTGAGGATAAGAAGAATTAAAGGGAGAAGGTGTAGGGCCATTAGTAGATGTTCTCGGGAGTGGGAGGGGTCTAAAGCAATAATATGGGCTGGGAGTGGTCCTCGTTGTGTTATAAGGAATATATAAAGGGAATAGCCAGCAGTAATGAGGGTGCCAACCCCTGTTAGTGCTAGGGTTCATCAAGATCAGCTAAATAGGGAGGTAATAATTATTAGTTCCCCTATTAGGTTAGGGAGAGGGGGAAGGGCTAGGTTGGCAAGACTGGCAATGAATCATCAGGTAGCTATTAATGGAAGTGCCATTTGTAATCCTCGGGCTAGGACTATGGTTCGGCTGTGAGTTCGTTCATAGTTAGTGTTTGCTAGGCAAAATAGGGCAGAGGATGTTAGGCCGTGGGCAATTATAAGGATGAGGGCTCCTGTGAAACCTCAGGGGGTTTGAATGAGAATTCCCCCCACTACAAGACCTATATGGCTAACAGATGAATAGGCGATGAGGGACTTTAAGTCTGTCTGGCGTAAGCAGATTGAGCCGGTCATGATTACTCCTCAGAGTGCAAAGATGATGAAGGGATAGCTTAGTTCTTTAGTTAAGGGCTCTAACATGACTATTATTCGTATCATACCGTATCCCCCTAGTTTAAGGAGTACGGCAGCAAGAACTATAGAGCCTGCGACTGGGGCTTCTACATGTGCTTTTGGGAGTCAGAGGTGTACACCATACAACGGTATTTTTACTAGAAAAGCAAGTAGGCAGCCCATTCATCATATTTTGTCTGCGTAGGTCGTAAGTAAAAGAGGTGGGGAATATGGAAGGGTAAGTAGGGAGAGGGTACCAGTACTATTTTGGAGAAGAAGTAGGGAAACAAGTAGGGGCAGGGAGCCTGCCAGGGTATAAAATAAGAAGTAAGTTCCTGCGTTAAGGCGCTCTGCCTGGTTTCCCCACCGGGTAATAAGAATTAGTGTCGGAATAAGGGTTGCCTCAAATATTACATAAAATAGGAGAATTTCAGTGGCGCTGAAAGCTATAATTAAGCAAGTTTGTAAAATTACTAGAAGGGTAATAAATATTCGTTGACGGTTAATAGGCTCATGGACTGTATGGTTTTGGCTGGCAAGAATTATAAGGGGGAGTAGTCAGCAAGTGAGTACTAGAAGGGGTGTCGAGAGGGGGTCTGTTGCTATGTAAAGATTGAGGGAGCTCCATCCTGTTTCTGATAGGTTTTTTAGTCAAGTGAGGCTTGCTAAGGCAATAATTAGGCTGTGAAGGAGAGTGGCGGATCATAGTCATTTAGGGGGCAAAATTCAAGTTGTTGGAACAAGCATAAGGGTGGGGATGAGGATTTTTAGCATTGTAGGAGGTTTAGGTTTTGAAGGCGGTCGGAGCCGTGGGTGCGAGCAGTGGCTACTAAGAGGGCTAGGCCGGCGCTTGCTTCACAAGCTGAAAATGCTAATAGGAGCATGGGGCAGGCTGAAAAATTCGTAGAGTCTATTTGGAGGGCTCATAAAGAAAGGGCAATAAATAGGGAGAGTATTATTCCTTCTAAACAGAGAAGTGCGGAGAGAAGGTGGGTTCGGTGGAATGCTAGGCCTGTAAGCCCTAGTAGAAAGGCTGATGAAAAAGTAAAGTGAACAGGGGTCATTAGGTAATTGTGGACTTTAACCACAAGCTTTTGAGCCGAAATCAAATGTTTTTCTTAGACTAATAACCTATTCGGCTCATTCCAGGCCGCCCTGGGTTCATTCATAGACTAGGCCTAAAGTGAGGAGGGCAAGAACGGCGGAGGCTCAGAGGAAGGTGGTTAGGGGGGCTTCTAACTGGTCTCCTCAGGGCAGGGGCAAGAGAAGGGCAATTTCTAGGTCAAAAAGAAGAAATAAAATGGCGACAAGAAAAAATCGGAGGGAAAAAGGCAGTCGGGCACTGCCTAGGGGGTCAAAGCCACACTCATAGGGAGAAAGTTTTTCGTGGTCGGGAGTTATTTGAGGCAGTCAGAAGGAGATGGTTGCTAAGATAGCGGCGAGGGTAGTGGTAATAATAATTACTGTTATGACTAGGCTCATTATCTTTCCTTGGAATTTAACCAAGCCCTGGTGATTGGAAGTCACTTATACTACCTAATACTAGAAAGATTAAGAGCCTCATCAGTAAATAGAGATATATAGGAATAGTCAGACAACGTCCACAAAGTGTCAGTACCAGGCGGCTGCCTCAAACCCGAAGTGGTGTTCTGATGTAAAATGATATTGGATTTGGCGGAGAAGGCAGATAGCTAAAAATGTTGAACCAATAATTACATGTAGTCCATGGAAGCCGGTTGCTACGAAGAATGTGGAGCCGTACACTCCGTCTGCAATTGTGAAGGGGGCTTCATAGTACTCTATGGCTTGGAGGAATGTAAAATAGAAGCCGAGTAGGATTGTTAGTGTCAAAGATTGAATCGCTTGTTTTCGTTCACCTTCTATAATGCTGTGGTGTGCCCAAGTAACTGTTACCCCAGAAGCAAGCAGGACAGCTGTATTGAGTAGGGGTACTTCAAATGGGTCCAGGGGGGTAATACCCGTTGGAGGCCAGCAGCCTCCTAGTTCAGGAGTAGGGGCGAGGCTTGAGTGATAAAAGGCTCAAAAGAATCCCAGGAAGAAGAAGACTTCTGAAGTAATAAACAGAACTATTCCATAACGAAGTCCTTTTTGAACAGGCGGAGTGTGATGTCCTTGGAATGTGCCTTCTCGCACAATATCTCGTCATCATTGGTATATTGTGAGGAGAAGGAGCACTATTCCGAGGGATATAAGTGTTGTAGAATGGAAGTGAAATCAGATCGCGAGACCTGATGTTATTAAGAGGGCAGCGATTGCGCCTGTAAGAGGTCAGGGGCTGGGGTCTACTATGTGGTATGCGTGTGCTTGATGGGCCATTAAACGTTTTCTTGTAGATAAAGACTCAGAAGAAGAACAAAGACATAGGCTTGAATTATTGCGACGGCAACTTCTAGGAGGGTTAGTAAGAAGAGAAGGACTGCTGTAAGAATTGCCACTGTTGGTATTAGGGGGAGAAGGACAAATGCAGCGGTGGCGATTAGTTGAATTAAAAGATGGCCAGCGGTTAAATTGGCTGTTAATCGAACTCCTAGTGCGAGGGGCCGAATAAACAGACTAATTGTTTCGATAATAATTAGAACTGGGATTAGGGGAGTGGGGGTACCTTCTGGGAGGAGGTGACCTAGGGCAATAGTTGGTTGATTACGTATACCAATAATAACAGTTGCGAGTCAAAGAGGCACTGCAAAGCCTATGTTGAGGGACAGTTGAGTAGTTGGTGTAAAAGTATAAGGAAGGAGGCCAAGCATATTGAGAGTAATAAGAAATAGTATTAGGGAGGTGAATAGGACTGCCCATTTGTGGCCCCCAGGGCTTAGAGGTAGAAGAAGTTGTTGAGTAAATCGATTTATGAATCAGCTTTGAAGGGCTAGTAGCCGGTTATTTAGTCATCGGGAGGAGGGAGTGGGAAAAAGAATTCAGGGGAGGCTGAGGGCGAGGGCAATTAGAGGAATGCCTAAATATGTAGGGCTCATAAATTGGTCAAAAAAGCTTAATGTCATGGTCAGTTTCAGGGCTCTGTTTTAGGGGCTTCGGTGCTTTGAAGGGTTGGTTCGTTAGGGAAGGTGTGAGCTAACACTTTTGGGGGAATAATAGTCAGAAAAATCAGTCAGGAGAAGACTAGGATGGCAAATCAAGGTGTGGGGTTGAGTTGGGGCATGTCGCTAGGGGTGGTTGGGAGTCACCAATTTTTAGCTTAAAAGGCTAACGCTGTGCCCTGTTTAGCTTCTTAGCGAGGCGTCTTCAAGTATTAGGGAGGATCAGTTTTCAAAGTGTTCTAGCGGAACTGCTTCTACTACAATGGGCATAAAGCTGTGGTTGGCTCCACAAATCTCAGAGCATTGACCATAAAATACTCCTGGTCGGGATGTAATAAAGGCTGTTTGATTTAAGCGGCCAGGAACTGCGTCTATCTTCACCCCTAGTGCGGGGACGGCTCAGGAGTGAAGTACATCTTCGGCAGAAACTAACACACGGATTGGGGATTCTACTGGAATCACTATCCGATGGTCTGCCTCTAAGAGACGAAATTGCCCGGGGAGCAGGTCTTGTGTTGGAATTATATAGGAGTCAAATCCGAGCTCTTCGTAGTCTGTATACTCGTAACTTCAGTATCACTGATGTCCTATAGCTTTAATAGTAAGATGGGGGTCATTAATTTCATCTATAAGATAAAGAATGCGCAGAGAAGGTAGGGCAATAAGAATGAGGATGATAGCCGGCAGGATGGTTCAAATAATTTCAATTTCTTGGGAATCTAAGATATATTTGTTAGTTAATTTAGTTGAGACCATTGCCACAATAATGTAAAGTACTAGTGTACTAATAAGGAACACAATTATTAAGGCGTGGTCGTGGAAATGAAGTAGTTCTTCTATAACAGGTGAAGCTGCATCTTGAAAGCCTAGCTGTGAGGGATGTGCCATTGTAAGTAAGATACGCAGGGCTTTAACCTGCGATTCTGCCTTGACAAGGCAGTGTAATATCCTTTTACTAGTATCTTATGAAGAAAGTGACAGAGCGGTTATGTGGTTGGCTTGAAACCAATCCATGGGGGTTCAACTCCTCCCTTTCTCGTTAGTGTGATTGAACTTGGACGAAGGCAGGCTCTTCAAATGTATGATAGGGAGGAGGGCAGCCGTGTAGTCACTCTACATTGGTTGCGGTAAGTTCTACAGCGAGGACTTCGCGTTTAGCAGCAAAAGCCTCTCAGATAATAAATAGAAACATAATTACTGCTACGAGGGAAATAAGCGAGCCAATTGAGGAAATTGTGTTCCATAGGGTATACGCGTCGGGGTAATCAGAATATCGTCGAGGTATTCCTGCAAGGCCTAGAAAATGTTGAGGGAAAAAGGTGAGGTTTACTCCAATAAATATGATGCCAAAGTGAATTTTTGTTCAAGTGCTGTGGAGGGTATAGCCTGTAAATAGAGGAAATCAGTGGACAAATGCAGCAACAATGGCAAATACAGCTCCTATGGAGAGAACATAGTGAAAGTGGGCTACTACGTAGTATGTATCATGTAAAACAATATCAAGGGAGGAGTTGGCTAAAACAATGCCTGTAAGGCCTCCTACTGTAAAGAGAAAAATGAACCCAAGGGCTCATAGAAGGGGAGTTTCTCATTTAATAGAGCCTCCGTGAAGAGTTGCAAGTCAGCTGAAGACTTTAACACCGGTGGGAATAGCAATAATTATTGTAGCGGATGTGAAGTAGGCACGTGTGTCTACGTCTATTCCCACAGTAAATATGTGGTGAGCCCAGACAATAAATCCTAAAAGACCAATAGCTATTATAGCTCAGACTATGCCTATATACCCAAATGGCTCTTTTTTGCCAGAGTAATAGGCAACAATGTGGGAGATTATCCCGAACCCAGGTAAAATCAGAATATAAACCTCTGGGTGACCAAAGAACCAGAATAAGTGTTGGTACAGAATTGGATCCCCCCCTCCTGCAGGATCAAAGAATGTGGTGTTGAGGTTTCGATCTGTAAGAAGTATTGTGATTCCTGCAGCAAGAACTGGAAGCGAAAGAAGAAGTAGGACGGCGGTAATTAGGACAGCTCAGACGAAAAGAGGGGTCTGGTACTGAGAAATAGCGGGGGGTTTCATATTAATAATGGTAGTAATAAAGTTAATAGCTCCAAGAATTGAAGAGACCCCCGCCAGATGCAGAGAAAAAATAGTTAAATCGACAGATGCTCCGGCATGGGCTAAGTTACCAGCCAAGGGAGGATAAACAGTTCACCCGGTTCCAGCCCCGGCCTCTACCCCTGAGGAAGCTAGAAGAAGAAGAAAGGATGGGGGTAGAAGTCAGAAGCTTATGTTGTTTATTCGGGGGAATGCTATATCGGGGGCGCCGATTATAAGAGGAACAAGTCAGTTTCCAAAGCCTCCGATTATAATTGGCATTACTATAAAGAAAATTATTACGAATGCATGTGCTGTAACAATTACGTTATAAATCTGGTCGTCTCCGAGGAGGGCGCCTGGTTGGCTTAGCTCTGCCCGAATAAGTAGGCTTAGGGCTGTGCCCACTATTCCGGCTCAAGCACCAAATACCAGATAAAGGGTGCCGATGTCTTTGTGATTAGTCGAGAAAAATCAACGTGTGATTGCCACAGGTAGGATGGCTGAGGTTTAAGCGGTGGATTGTAATCCCACAAACAGAGGTTTAAGTCCTCTTCTTACCAAGCTCTGAGGTGTTACATATTAGATTGCAAATCTAAAGAAGCAGGCTAGCGTCTGCCGGGGCTTTCCCCCGCCTCTCGCGCCTAACAGGCGGGGGAAAGGTAGATGGATGCTCGCTGGTTTGGGCGCTTAGCTGTTAACTAAGAATTTGTAGGATCGAGGCCTACCTATCTAGCAAGGCTTTGGCTTAATTAAAGTGTCTGTTTTGCATGCAGGAGATGTGGGGTAGTATCCCGCAAGTCTTATCAGGGACTGGGAGATTTTCACTCCCGCTTAGGGCTTTGAAGGCCCTTGGTCTAATACTATCCTAAGTCTCTAGAGGGTGAGTAGTGCGATTGCGGCGGGGGTAAGGGGTAATAGGAAGAGAGTAGCTGTAGTGGAAATTGCTAAGGGTAAAGTCAATTGTGAGGGGAAAAAACGTCAAGGAGTGGTTCCGGGCATATTATTAGGGAAGAGGGTGAGGGTTATGGCGTATGAAAGTCGGAGATAAAAGTAGAGGCTGAGGAGGGCAGTTAATGCGGCTAATGTTGCTGTGGGGGCGAGGTCTTGTTTAGTCAGTTCTTGGAGGATCAATCACTTTGGTATAAATCCTGTTAGCGGGGGAAGGCCACCTAGGGAGAGAAGAATAAGAGGGGCAAGGGCTGTAAGTGCTGGGGCTTTCGTTCAAGAAGTGGCGAGGGAATTAATGTTGGTTGACTTATTTAGTTTGAATACAAGAAATGTCGAGAACGTCATAATAAAATAAGTAAATAGGGCTAGTAGAGTAAGAGAAGGTGAAAATTGTAGAACAAGAATTATTCAGCCCAGGTGTGCAATTGAGGAATAAGCGAGGATTTTTCGGAGTTGGGTTTGGTTTAGGCCCCCCCAACCTCCAATAATTGTTGAAAAAAGACCTAGCAGAATTAAAATAGTAGAATTGGCAGGTTGAATTTGGATGAGAAGTGCGAAGGGGGCAAGTTTTTGTCAAGTGGAGAGAATAAGTCCGGTTGTGAGGTCTAGGCCTTGAAGTACTTCGGGAAGTCAGGCATGGATGGGGGCGAGTCCAATTTTGAGGGCGAGGGCGAGAGTAATTATGGTGGTAGGAAGGGGGTGAGATATTAGTTGAATATCTCATTGTCCTGTAAGTCATGCATTAGTGGTGCTGGCAAAAAGTAGTATAGCAGCTGCAGTTGCTTGGGTCAGGAAATATTTGGTGGTTGCTTCAACTGCTCGTGGGTGGTGGTGTTGAGCTATAAGGGGAATGATAGCAAGAGTATTTATTTCAAGGCCTATTCAGGCTAACAGTCAGTGTGAACTTGCAAATGTAATGGTAGTTCCCAGGCCTAATCCAAATAGCAAGGTGGCTAAAATGTAGGGGTTCATTAGTAAAGGAAGGATTTTAACCAACATGTTTGGGGTATGGGCCCAAAAGCTTAATTAGCTGACTTTACTAGGAAGTGGTGTAGTGGAAGCACTGAGAGTTTTGATCTCTCCAGGTAGGGTTCAAACCCCTTCTTTCTAAGGAGCTGGGGGGACTTTAACCCTCATAATTCACTCTATCAAAGTGACCCTTTAGATTCAGGCACAACTCCTGGATTATAGTTGAGGGGGAAGGCCTGCGAATGCAATGGGAAGTGCTAGGTGTCAAATAACTAAGGCCAATGTAAGGGGAAGGAAGTTTTTTCAAATAAGGTGCATAAGTTGATCGTATCGGAATCGGGGGTAGGAGGCTCGAACTCAGAGAAAAACAACTGAGAGAAGTGCTGCTTTAGTTATTAAGTTGATTGCAGTAAGTTCTGGTATTGTCGGAATGTGAGAGGCCCCTAAAAATAAAACAGTAGATAGTGTGTTTATAAGGAGAATATTTGCATATTCTGCCAAGAAAAACAGAGCAAAGGGACCTCCTGCATATTCTACATTAAAGCCTGAGACTAGTTCAGATTCCCCTTCGGTTAAGTCAAAGGGGGCACGGTTAGTTTCAGCTAAGGTTGAAATATATCATATTGCAGCTAACGGCCAGGCGGGTAGGATTAATCAAATGCTTTCTTGGGCAATGTTAAAGGTTTGTAGTGTGAAGCCTCCGGTGAAAATAATGGTGCTTAGAAGAATTAGGCCGAGGCTAACTTCATACGAGATTGTCTGGGCTACAGCTCGTAGAGCACCAATGAGTGCATATTTTGAGTTTGATGCTCAGCCAGAGCCTAAAATTGAGTAGACTGCAAGGCTAGACAGGGCTAGAATAAACAAGATACCTAGGTTTAGGTCCACGACTGGATGAGGGAGAGGCATGGGGGCTCATAAGGTGAGGGCAAGTGTTAGGGCAAGAACAGGGGCGAGGAGGAATAGGACAGGGGAGGAGGTTGAAGGACGCACGGGCTCTTTAGTAAATAGTTTTACACCATCAGCGATAGGTTGAAGTAGACCGTAAGGTCCAACAATATTAGGACCTTTCCGTAGTTGTATATAGCCAAGGACTTTCCGTTCAATAAGTGTGAGGAAGGCGACGGCTAGAAGAACGGGTACGATGAAGGTAAGGGGGCTAATAATGTGGGTTAGGAAGGCTGAAGTCATAGTTAAGGAGAGGATTTGAACCTCTGTGGAAAGGGCTTAGGTCTTTTGCAGTAGCCGAGCTCTGCCACCTTAACATGTCGTACTCTCAGACATAAGGGCATGCCCTTTTGCCTACTTTAGTTGATTTCACTAGGTGGGGGTGAGGCATACTTTAAGCATGGGCCTCTTCTTTTCGGTCCTTTCGTACTAGAAAAGATCATATCATAGATAGAAACTGACCTGGATTACTCCGGTCTGAACTCAGATCACGTAGGACTTTAATCGTTGAACAAACGAACCCTTAATAGCGGCTGCACCATTAGGATGTCCTGATCCAACATCGAGGTCGTAAACCCCCTTGTCGATATGGCTCTAAAAGGGGATTGCGCTGTTATCCCTAGGGTAACTCGGTCCGTTGATCGGCATTGCCGGATCTTGCTGGTCAGAATTTCTGTTCACTAGAGCGGGGGCTCTTAGTTGTAGGAGGGGTGCTCCCATTCCACGTGGGGGTTTTTTGTTTCCCCGCGGTCGCCCCAACCAAAGACATAAAAATAGGGTTCATCTGGTTTTATCCTTTGTTTAGGGGTGTTTAACATGATCTATTTTGGTGTCTAAAGCTCCATAGGGTCTTCTCGTCTTATGGGGTTATCCCCGCTTCTGCACGGGGAGATCAATTTCATTGACTTGAAAAAGGAGACAGTTAAGCCCTCGTTATGCCATTCATACAGGTCTTCATTTAAAAGACAAGTGATTGCGCTACCTTCGCACGGTCAAAATACCGCGGCCGTTAAACTTATAGTCACAGGGCAGGCGGGACCTCTTATTTTTAGTTAGCAAGAGGCGATGTTTTTGGTAAACAGGCGAGGCTTTATGTGTTTGCCGAGTTCCTTCTTTTTCTTTTAGTCTTTCCTAAATGGCACACCAGTGTGGGGTTAACGGGCAGGTGTTGGATGTTTTTCTGGTTATTTAATTTGTAATTCAGTACCCTCTTTGTCTGGGACCGTTAATGTTCGGTGGGGAGTCCGTTCCGATTTACACGTGTGCAAGGAGAGAGGGGGGGCTCTCTTATTACTCATATTAGCATATTCGCTCCCATGTTTGCATGGGAGGGCCTGGTAAAATTAGGGGGCTAAGATAAAATTATCGGAATGGGGGGGAAAAACAAATGTATGAGCTTTAACGCTTTCTATGGGGATGGCTGCTTTTAGGCCCACCAGAACATTTAACCTTTCTTATTGTGATCTTTACCCTCCTGGTAAAGTTGTGTCTTGTTTCAAAGGGGCTGTACCCCCTTTGACTAACTCTCGTGGCTTCTCGGAGCGTCAGTGAGGGCATAACGAAAATGAGGGGAGAATCCAGGAGGCTGAACTTCTATCCAGTTCTCAGGCAACCAGCTATAACCAAGTTCGGTAGGTTTGTCACCTCTACTCAAAGCTCTTCCCACTCTTTTGCCACAGAGACGGGTGTGCCCTATTGATAGGCTGTCTTGGAGTAGCTCACTTGGTTTCGGGGGGTCAAACTAAAGTTCTCTTTGCTTGGGCCTTACTAGCTAAATCATGATGCAAAAGGTACGAGTTTTAATCTCTGCTTTTTTAGACTTTGCTGGGTTGTTTCATTTCTCTTTCAGCGTTCCCTTGCGGTACTTTCTCTATCGCGCCACAGTCCCTTTTCTGTCGCCCATACTAAGGGGGAAAAATGGTTTGTTTTATTAAGATTTTGTGTGTTTGGGGTTATAAATAATGATTAGTTGGTTTTGGTTAGGGGGCTAGCTGTTGGGTCTCAGGATAACTCGATTTGCACGGGTGACTTCTCAGTGTAAGGGAGATGCTTTTCTGTCTTAGCTACATCCTGATTTCTCCAAGCACACCTTCCGGTACACTTACCATGTTACGACTTGCCTCCCCTTTGCGGTTATAAGGTTTTAGGAATTAAAATTTTTAAGCTCGGGGAGAGTGACGGGCGGTGTGTGCGCGCTTCAGGGCCAATTTCAGCAGAACACTCTATTTTCTGCTTACTGCTAAATCCTCCTTTGGATGTACATTTCAGTGCATCGTTCGTATACCCTGCATTAGGGAATGTAGCCCATTTCTTCCCCTTCCATATGCTACACCTCGACCTGACGTTTTGGGCTGAGCCAGTTCTGCTTACTATTGGGCCTTCACAGGGTAAGCTGACGACGGCGGTATATAGGCGGGAAAAACAAGGAAGGGTGAGGTTAAACGGGGGGTATCGGTTCTAGAACAGGCTCCTCTAGGGGGATCTAAAGCACCGCCAAGTCCTTTGGGTTTCAAGCTGATGCTCGTAGTTCCCGGGCGGATGGCAGAGGTAGCTTGCCATCAATGTTTAAGGCTAGGCATAGTGGGGTATCTAATCCCAGTTTGTACCATAGCTTTCGTGGATTCAGGGAAATAAAGCCACTTTCGTGATTGTTCTTCTTGCCTTCGAGTGCGTATAACAGCTTTGAGGGCATTCGGCTTTAGTGTCTAGTTTGTCTTAACCACTCTTTACGCCGGGGGCTATCAACTCGGGCCTCTCGTATAACCGCGGTGGCTGGCACGAGTTTTACCGGCCCTCTTAGCTTTAACTAAGTCAAGTTTTCACTTATGGCTTAATGTTTATCACTGCTGAGTTCCCTTGAGGGTGTGGCTAAGCAAGGTGTCATGGGCTGCGGGGTGTGCCTGATACCGGCTCCTTGTTTCCGGGCGGGAAACTGTAGGGCATTCTCACAGGGGTGCGGATACTTGCATGTGTAAGTTTAGCTAAAGTTGATAGTAAAGTCAGGACCAAGCCTTTGTGCTTACGAAGCTTTCTAGGGCTCATCTTAACATCTTCAGTGTTATGCTTTAATTAAGCTACGCTAGC